ATTGAAATCTAATTTAAAATTTAGTCTAATTGCTATGCTCAGTGTGTGACTCGTTAGTTTTTTCTTTAGAATTGAGAATTAAGACTGAAAAGAAAAATAGGCTGACCACACTATAAACTTAATAACTATCAAAACTAAAGAAATTCAAAACTCATAACCAACTTATTGCTTCGTATTGTCAAGATCCTAAGAAACAGTTACTATATGACTGAATAAATCATATAGTTGTAGCAACTGAAATCCTTTTCATAAAAAAGAAATCTGATTATGAATTGTGAAAAAAAAAGGGATGTGGAAAAAGGAAGGGTGATAGAAAGAGAGAATAAAGATCTAAATGATATATGATTCCCGTATGTATGGTTTATGAAGAATTACCCCATAAAAAAAGCAGTGTTATAAAGCATCAACATGAATATACAATAAAAATCAAATAAAATAATAATAGAATAATAGAAAGAATCTAATCAATATAAAAAATAAATAAATAATTAAATAATATAGTCTATTATATATTTAAGTATGGAATTAAGATAGAAAAATAAAGAATCTAAAAAATAAAAAAATAGAGAAAAAGTTAAAAAATTTAATTGAGCTTCGGGTTAAGAAAAACTGAGTAGATTGACTCGGAAACAAATAACAGATTCTGTTGAGAGCTCCATTGCAGAGTTCAGGCCTAAGTATTAATAGAGAAGTTATGGGAACGATGGAACCTGTGATTACATAGGATTTTCTTGAAAACGAATCAATCCTAAGAATTTATTGGGTAGGATGGCGGAATGAACCAAGAAAAAATGGATTTCTTCTTAATAGTCATGAATTGACCCTACAAATGAAGGAGGAAAGAGTTAATATTCGCCCGCGAAACCTTTCTTTATTTTTATTTCATTTAAAAATTTCATTTATTGGACGACAATTGGCGTGATTAATGATTAAATAGATGTAAAGAAAAAGAATCTAAAAAAAATATATAAAAAAACACGCTGAGTTATTTAGTTATATATACACCCTACCTATGTAACAAATTAAATCTAAAAAAATTAGTCTATTCTTTTTTTTGTCTTTTGATAGTTTTGATTTTGATAGAATAAAATACATATCTCTATGTAATATGTAATTTTATTGAATCATTTCATTCGCGAGGAGCTGGATGAGAAGAAATTCTCATGTCCGGCTCTGCAATAGAGATGGAATTCAGAAACAACCATCAACTATAACCCTAAAAGAACCAGATTTCGTAAACAACATAGAGGTAGAATGAAGGGAATATCTTGCCGAGGCAATCATATTTGTTTTGGCAGATACGCTCTTCAGGCACTTGAACCTGCTTGGATCACAGCTAGACAAATAGAAGCAGGGCGAAGAGCAATGACACGATATGCGCGTCGTGGTGGAAAGATATGGGTACGTATCTTTCCCGATAAACCTGTTACTATAAGACCTACAGAAACACGTATGGGTTCGGGCAAAGGATCCCCCGAATATTGGGTATCCGTTGTTAAACCGGGCCGAATAATTTATGAAATGAGTGGAGTATCTGAAGCTGTAGCCAAAGCAGCTATGGAAATAGCTGCATGCAAAATGCCTATACGAACTCAATTTGTTATTTCAGGATAGGTAAACAAAAGTAAAATAAAAGAAGAAGAAGGAGTATTAAGAAGAAAAAACAACCACGGATTTATTTATCTCTGGACAGACAATATTTATTTTTTTCCATTATCTTGAAATAAGAGATTAAAATAAAAATGATATGATTCAACCTCAGACCCTTTTGAATGTAGCGGATAACAGTGGAGCTCAAAAATTAATGTGTATTCGAATCATAGGAACTGGTAATCACCGATATGCTCATCTTGGCGATGTTATTGTTGCTGTAATTAAAGAAGCAGTGCCCAACATGCCTCTAGAAAGATCAGAAATAATTAGAGCTGTGATTGTACGCACATGTAAAGAAATCAAACGTGACAACGGCATGATAATACGATATGATGACAATGCAGCGGTTATCATTGATCAAGAAGGAAATCCAAAAGGAACTCGAATTTTTGGTGCAATTGCTCGAGAATTGCGACAATTGAATTTTACTAAAATCGTTTCATTAGCACCCGAAGTCTTATAGATAGAATATTAGAATTATTAGAATATTTTAAATAGATCCAATTAATAGATTGTGTGTGTCTCATGTATATATTTGAAATTTCTAATAATTTTTAATTTTTGAGAATCTATAATAATTAAAGAAAAAAAAAAGAATTCAATAAAAAATAAAACAAAAAAGAAGCATGTTGACTATATCAAAATTAGGGGCACCAATAACTATAGTTCGTCATGGGTAGGGACATTATTGCCGATATAATAACTTCTATAAGAAATGCTGACATAGATCAAAAGGGAAGAGTTAAAATAGTATCTACTAATATCACTAAAAACATTGTGAAAATACTTTTACGAGAAGGTTTTATTGAAAATGTTCGAAAACATCAAGAAAGTCAAAAAAATTTCTTGGTTTCAACCTTACGACATAGAAAGACTAGGAAAGGTAATAAAATAAATTTAAAGCGTATTAGCCGACCTGGTCTACGAATATATTCCAACTATCAACAAATTCCTAAGATTTTAGGTGGAATGGGAATTGTAATCCTTTCTACTTCTCGAGGTATAATAACAGATCGAGAAGCTCGATTAGAAAAAATTGGAGGAGAAATTTTGTGTTATATATGGTAATTCTCTTAGGATACCCTAAATTTCTCTCGAACTTACTATTTGTAAAATATAGAGGAGAAGTGAATTATAGAACTCTTCCTCTATTAGTTAATACTTAAAGGGGGTTCCCTGGAATGAAAGAACAGAAATTGATTCATGAGGGTTTAATTACTGAATCACTACCCAATGGTATGTTCCGAGTTCGATTAGATAATGAAGATTTAATTCTAGGTTATATTTCAGGGAGAATCCGACGCAGTTTTATACGTATACTACCCGGAGATAGAGTCAAAATCGAAATGAGTCGTTATGATTCAACCAGGGGACGTATAATTTATAGACTTCGCAAAAAAGATTCGAACGATTAGATCATTCTTTTAAACATCCTTTTCGTAGAGATATAATTCAAAGTTAAAAAATGCAATAAACTTATTTTTGTTTTCAAAAAAAAAAAAGAGATTTAGAATGAAAGTAAGGAATAAGAAATATGAAGATAAGGGCTTCTGTTCGTAAAATTTGTGAAAAATGTCGCTTGATTCGTAGGCGGGGGCGAATTATAGTTATTTGTTCCAATCCGAGACATAAACAGAGACAGGGGTAAAGAACTTTTTCATTTTTATTTTGAAAAGAAAAACCATGTACATATAAAAAGAAATAAGAAAGGATTCATTTTGATATGAAATGGATATCCCCGTCTCTTTCTGTAGATTTCTGATTCTTTTTTCTTTTTATTTTATTTTTATAAATCTTATATCTTATAAATATAATCTAATATAATATGACAAAACCTATAGCAAAAATTGGTTTACGTAAGAGTGCACGTATTGGTTCAAATAAGAATGAACGTAGAATACCAAAAGGAGTTATTCATGTTCAAGCGAGTTTCAATAATACTATTGTAACTGTTACAGACGTACGAGGTCGGGTGGTTTCTTGGGCTTCCGCAGGTACTTCTGGATTCAGAGGCACAAGAAAAGGAACACCCTATGCTGCTCAAGCAGCGACATTTAATGCTATTCGTACATTAGTAGATCAGGGTATGCAACGAGCAGAAGTTATGATAAAAGGTCCAGGTCTCGGAAGAGATGCGGCATTACGAGCCATTCGTAGAAATGGGATACTATTAAGTTTCGTACGTGATGTAACACCCATGCCGCATAATGGATGTCGCCCCCCTAAAAAAAGACGTGTGTAGAAATAAGAATTCAAGAGATTCCAAGAGAAATAAATGATTCAATGATTCTGATCCAATAATTAGAAATAAAAGAAAAATAAGAGTATGGTTCGAGAAGACGTAGTAGGATCCACTCGAACACTACAGTGGAAATGTGTTGAATCAAGAGTAGACAGCAAGCGTCTTTATTATGGTCGTTTCGTTCTGTCCCCGCTTATGAAAGGTCAAGCCGATACCATAGGTATTGCCATGCGAAGGGCTTTACTTGGAGAAATAGAAGGAACATGTATCACACGTGCAACATCTGAAAATGTGCTGCATGAATATTCTACGATAGCAGGTATTGAAGAATCAGTACATGAGATTTTACTAAATTTGAAAGAGATTGTATTGAGAAGTAATCTTTATGGAGTTAGGAACGCATCCATTTGCGTCAGGGGTCCCAAATACATAACAGCTCAAGATATCATCTCACCACCTTCTGTAGAAATAGTTGACACGACACAGCATATAGCTAACCTGATAGAACCAATTGATTTGTGTATTGAATTACAAATCAAGAGAGATCGCGGATATTGTATGAAATCCACAAATGACTCTCACGATGGAAGTTATCCTATAGATATTGTATCTATGCCTGTTCGAAATACGAATCATAGTATTCATTCTTATGGGAATGGGAATGAAAAACAAGAGATACTCTTTATAGAAATATGGACGAATGGAAGTTTAACTCCTAAAGAAGCACTTTATGAAGCTTCTCGTAATTTGATTGATTTATTGATTCCTTTTCTACATGCAGAGGAAGAGGACATGAATTTCAAGGAAAATGAAAACAGATGGAATCTACCTCTTTTTTCCTTTCAAGACAAATTCACTAATCTCAAGAAAAACAAAAAAGGAATTCCATTGACATGTATTTTTATTGACCAATCAGAATTGTCTTCCAGGACCTATAATTGTCTCAAAAGATCCAATATACATACATTATTGGACCTTTTGAGTCACAGTCAAGAAGATCTTATGAAAATGGAATATTTTCGCACAGAAGATGTAAAACAGATATTGAGCACTGTACATAAGCATTTTGCAATAAATTTACTTAAGAAAAAGTGATAATTTGAAATCCTTTAGATTCTTTTCATTTTTTCTTTTTTAGAAATAAAAAAAAAATAGAATAAGTTTTGAATCTCTGACACAGTCCATATATTTGCAGAATAGATCATAAAAAGATTGATGTATCTAAGGAAGATCCCCTTCTGGATCTTCCTTAGATATCTATGTTGTGGTATTTAACGGTTTAATCAATTTGAAAAAGACCTAAAGTTAAGGATTTCTCAATAGGTAAAGTTGCTCCAATCCCTAACCAAAGAGCTACTGCGGTACCAATCAAAAAGACTGTTGTGGCTACTGGACGACGAAATGGATTTTGGAATTTATTGACATTCTCCAAAAAAGGTACTGTCAATAATCCTATTGGTACTGAAACCATTAAAAGAACACCCAATAACTTATTGGGTACTGTGCGAAGTATTTGAAATACGGGAAAGAAGTACCATTCGGGTAATATTTCCAACGGAGTTGCAAACGGATCCGCCGGTTCACCGATCATTGACGGCTCTAGAACTGCTAAGCCTACATTACATGCAATAGTGCCTAGAATTACTACTGGAAAAATATATAAAAGATCATTGGGCCATGCGGGTTCTCCATAATAATTATGTCCCATCCCTTTAGCCAATTTAGCTCTTAATACAGGATCATTCAAATCAGGTTTCTTTGTTATTTGGATAGGTGAATTCTTGTGGATCCATCCCCCAAAGGAACCGGACATGATAATTTTTTATCATCCGGCTCGAGCAAGAAAAGAATCACAGAAATAGATTTATAGAACATAAATAGGTCCATAAAAAATCTATATTTCATACATATCTACATAGATAATGTAGAATTATTCTATATAAAAAAATATTTAGAATTTATAAAATTACATTTCCCCAAGTTTCAACGATTCTTTATTCATTGCAAAGAATTCAGTTCTGTCAACAAGGAAATGCTCAATATCCAAGTTGGCTTACAAATTAGATCATGATCAAGTACTTTTTGGATTGTCTCATGTCTTTTGGTTAGTATTTATCCCCACAATATCTTTATCTTGATTGTATTACATACAAAAATACAAAATTTTTACTTGTTACTAATAAAATCTTAGCCCTTGTTCTTCCTTAGATCCCTTATTTAACTCCGATAGTATCATAGATCAGGGTTGATGCAGAGGAAATGAATGCATCTACATACTATAAAAACTTACTAATATTACTATTAATATTACTATCCAATTATACTATCAAATTAATTCTAAGAAAAATTACTAAAAAAAAAAGAAAAATCAAACCAAAGTGAATAAATAGAACATTGGATCATTCCACATCACTTATTACTTATTATAGGGATCTTACGGAGTCCATGACAAGATTCGGGTATGATCATAGAAAATCTTCTCCTCAAGCGAACCGGCCTATCCTATTATCCTATGCTATATATAGGGATTGACGTGATGTGATGGTTGGATGCGGAGACACATTGGTTTGTGAATTCCAACGTGGCGGATAAAATCATATATCTGCACGGGCCAATCAATAGTTCAAGTCACACACTCCCATAATCCATCCTCTGTTTAGGAAAATATACTTCAACTATTCTATTCGTATCAAATAAAAAATACTTCAGAATTGAATAGAAGTATCCAAATAACATGCCTTATTTTTAAACAATTCATATTTGTAGCAATGAAAGACTCTTGTCCCTCCCCGATATGAGAAATTACAAATATCTAGGACCTGCCTTTTCTATAAAGGACCCGAAATACCTTGCTTACGTATCATTGGAAAGTGCATTAACATAAATACGGCAGTAAGAAGAGGTAATACAAAAGTATGTAAACTATAAAAACGAGTCAAAGTGGATTGACCCACACTAGCACTTCCACGTAATAATTCTACCAAAGGTGATCCTATTATAGGGATAGCTTCAGGCACGCCTGTTACAATTTTTACTGCCCAATAGCCAATTTGATCCCAAGGCAAGGAATAACCAGTTACGCCAAAAGATGCGGTCAATACAGCCAGAACCACTCCGGTAACCCAAGTTAATTCGCGGGGTTTTTTAAAACCACCCGTAAGATACACACGAAATACGTGCAAGATCATCATTAGAACCATCATACTTGCTGACCATCGATGAACTGATCGAATTAACCAACCAAAGTTGGCCTCAGTCATTATGTATTGAACTGAAGAAAAAGCCTCTGTAACAGTTGGACGGTAGTAAAAGGTCATAGCAAAACCCGTAGCTACTTGTACTAAAAAACAGGTAAGCGTAATCCCCCCTAGACAATAAAATATGTTGACATGAGGAGGAACATATTTACTAGTTATATCATCTGCAATTGCTTGAATCTCGAGACGTTCCTCGAACCAATCATATACTTTATTGAGATAGGTAACCCAAGAAAGACTCCCCCTCTGAGAGCCGTATATGAGAATTTCATCTCGTACGGCTCAAGCCAAAACCCACAAATACTAGTTTCAACGGATATGGAATATTTTATATAGAGTTTCAAACTTCTTGTGGCTTATCCACTTGACTCGATTTGACCCAAAGATACGAAGTAAGAAAAATCCGGAATCTCTTCTTTGTGATGATAATGCCAAGAAATAAAATATCAAGTTGGCTCATCCATCTTTTTTTATGTTAATCGTGACAGGCCTCTTGAATCTTCTCTTCCCTATCTTTTTTTTTTATAGGAATTATAGGAATTCTCTTGTTGAGACCCTATGAATCAATTGAAACCTCAGATTCATACTAGAACCACGATGATTTAATAAAACCAAAGCTAAACTCAAAGAGTTTCTGAGTAAAAACCATTTGATCATCACTTCTTCAATGAATGTAATAACTCAAAAAAAATTTATAGAAAGAGGTTTCTTTCGGAGAAAAAATTGTTTGATTTATAAAAAGAAAAAAGACCTTTTTTCCATTTTTTTTTTAATCCGGTTTGCGAGGTCTGAATAATAGGTATGAATCATAGTTCAAATATTTCTTTTCTTGATCTATTCTATATAGTCCGTGTTCCAGAGATTACAATAAATATCTGACGGTAGAATCATCTTGATTGAGATGACAAATCCATTCTTTGTATTATCAATAGGATCAATTATAACAAGTCACACGCTCATATTCCGGAAATGAAATATCGAAACAAATAAATTTCACGATCGAACTACCAGAATGGTCTAGAAATCCAAGTCTTAGGTAATCTTAAGTTAAATTCTTAAGTATTTTAATATTTTAAGCATTAAGTAAGTATAAGTAAAATAATCTTTTTTGATTGAAAAACTAGGAGTTACTAATTTTTAGGAACTAATTAATTGAAATTCCATCCAGTAAAACAGATGAATTATAAATTTCTAAAATAATAGATAGAAATATTGCAAATAGAGCCATTGCAACTCCCATAAGTGGTGTAGTCCCCCACCCTGGAGCTACTTTTCCATATTCCGAATTCAATGGTTTCAATAAACTCCCTACGCCAGTTCGTCTTGGCCCAGATCTAGAACTACTCTCAATGGTTTTTGTAGCCATAAATCCTCTTTCATCATGGGTTGAAATCTGTTGACTTTGTATACTATTCCGTTGTAGTTGTAAATAAACGACATTATCGTGATCCTTTGTGATCTTGAAATTATCGAAAAAATGGAAACAGCAACGCTAGTCGCCATCTCCATATCCGGTTTACTTGTAAGCTTTACTGGGTATGCCTTATATACCGCTTTTGGGCAACCCTCTCAAAAATTAAGAGATCCCTTCGAAGAACATGGGGACTAGTTGAAGTAATGAGCCCCGATATTCATATTGGGGCTCATTACTTCAATGGAAAGAATGAAAAATCATTTTGTTTTTTTAGTTGGAACTTTAGGTGGTTCTCGAAAAAAGATAGCGAAAAAAATTATCCCTAAAGTCGAAACTAAAAGAAATGTATAAACCAATGCTTCCATAGATTCGATCGTGGTTTACAATTATAGCTTCCACACCTATTCATTTTGGATCATTTACTAAATAAAACTAAATAAAAATAAATTCTAAATTGAGATTGACTAATTTACTATTACTATCTATCTATATAGTCTATAATATATAGTCTATAATATATAGATACTATGATATAGATCTAATAGATCTAGTAATATCTTATTACTATTAGATTAATCTCTTTAATAGACTATATATTAATAATAGAATCTATTATTAATAGAATAAATAGATTAAGATTGAATATGAAATAGATAAATAGATAATAGATTAAATTAATAATTAATATAGAAAATAATAGAAAATAGAAATCTAATATAAATCTAAAATTCTATCCTTTAAATAGTTAAAATATAGAATAAAATAAAAAAAAAAGAGAGACAAAAGATAGCAAAGTAATTTTGTATCAGACTACCTGTCTCCTTGTAGTTGGATCTCCAAGTTTTTGGAATGCTCCAAATTCCACTTGAGCATCCAAATCTGGATCAATACCAGCAAAAACATCTCTGAACAAGGTTCTGGCGCCGTGCCAAATGTGTCCGAAAAAGAAGAGCAAAGCGAACGTAGCATGCCCAAAAGTGAACCAACCCCTTGGACTGCTACGAAAAACACCATCGGATTTCAAAGTAGCCCGGTCTAATTCAAAAATTTCACCCAATTGGGCACGTCTAGCATATTTTTTCACAGTAGCAGGATCACTATAAATGACTCCATTGAGCTCGCCACCATAAAATTCAACAGTTACCCCTACTTGTTCAACACTATACTTGGATTCTGCCCTTCTAAAAGGAACATCAGCCCTCACAATTCCGTCTGCATCTATCAAAACTACTGGAAATGTTTCAAAAAAGGTAGGCATACGACGCACAAAGAGTTCGTGCCCTTCTTTATCTCTAAATATGGGGTGCCCTAACCACCCAACAGCTATTCCATCTCCGTTATCCATTGAGCCTGCTCTGAATAATCCTCCTTTCGCCGGATTATTACCAATGTAATCATAAAAAGCTAATTTTTCGGGAATTTTAGACCAAGCTT